GGAATAGGAAATGAAATAGAATACAAAGAAATAACTGAAAGGGGGGGAGTCGGATCCTATTTGTACTGTATCTGAGATGAGTCGTGGTTATTTCTACCCTTGAACTCCTCTAGACTCGAACCTTGGTTCGATCTTTCAACCAACGACTTTTTTTATTTTAATATGTATGAAGTAAGAACATTCTTTGTGCACGCAAGGAGCCACAGCATGAACAACTAAAAAAAGAAGAGGAAAGAAAGAGAAGCGATTTTTTTCTTTTCTTTTACTGCATATTTTACTACGGATACTAACTATAAAAGAATAGACTCTTTACTGATCTATAAAATCTAGAAAAAAAAAAGATACAAAAAATCGAAGAAAAAAGGCGACCCGCTTTCAGACACATAGTAAGTATTAAGTAGAATAGAGGCTCATACAAATCATATATCAGGAACCAGATTTGAACTGGTGACACGAGGATTTTCAGTCCTCTGCTCTACCGGCTGAGCTATCCTGACCATTAACGATGCATCATCCTCATTTTACTAGAGGATTGGGTCTATGTCAATTAAAAAAAAAAGAGACAAAAAAGTATTAAAAGAAGAGTCTCGCAGGGGATTTTCTTGGATCTTCAAAGAAAAGACTTTGTCAGTTTCAGTATGAGTAATGATATGGATTGTGAATCATTCAAAGGGGTATGTATTCCGATGCTCATTTGTACGTATATCATATATATCACAAGACTTGTGTATGATATCTGATAAGAGAGAGAAAATTTTTTGCTCGGATACGTAAAATGTATAAAATCTAAAAGAATAGGATGAACATAAGAAATTTTGACCTCTTAACAAGGGAAAGGGTAGGATAAAAGAAAGAAATAGTTGGGGCGGTAAACGGGCTTTTTAGGATTGGGGATAGAGGGACTTGAACCCTCACGATTTTTAAAGTCGACGGATTTTCCTCTTACTATAAATTTCATTGTTGTCGGTATTGATATTGACATGTAGAATGGGACTCTATCTTTATTCTCGTCCAATTAATCCATTGATTTATCAGACTATGGAGTGAATGGTTTGATTAATGAATATTCTATTCGATTCTTTCGTCAATTTGAAATCGATTCACACCGATTCTTTTGATTTTTCATATAATTCTTTTTGCTATAACCTATAAAAATTGCTATAACCTATAAAAAAATATAAATCAAAAGAATAGGTGTCCCAGTCGTTTTTTTTGAGATAGTTTTTCATTACGTATTCTATATGTTTATCCTTGCCGAAGTTTCGATAGAAGTATTCTTTTACCAACGCAAAAGCAGTCAACCCCATTTGTTCGAACAACTTCCATTGAGTCTCTGCACCTATCCTATTTCTTTTTGAACGCTTTTTTAAACAGGATTTGGCTCAGGATTGCCCTTTTTTTTTCCAGGGTTTCTCTGAATTTGAAAGTTATCACTCAGTAGGTTTCCATACCAAGGCTCAATATAATTAAGTCCGTAGCGTCTACCAATTTCGCCATATCCCCCTTTTGTTTTGAGATTAGGATCTCATTATAACGGTCTTCCCCCTTTATTTTTATTTCATTTCGCTTTTTGCAGAACCCGTTGAATTTTTTAGATATAGCTAGCGATTCTTATATCGAATCGTGTTTCTTTTCTTTCCCCTATTTGATTTCTTACCTATTCTTATCTTCTTTCGTCTCTATTGGGGACCCCCTTTTTTTTATTTGGTCCAATCAGAAAAGATTCTATCATTTCGGTATTCGCAATTCAATATAGACAAGTGTATACTCCATAACATATACACGCCTCTTGTACTCCGATTTTTTTTCTTAGGCAATTTGTGGAATACTCGAACGGTCGATTCTTTTTGTCTTAACTTCCGCCTTTCTGAATGAAAACAAAAGATCGGAGTGTCTCATTATGGTATGCATTTAGATGGGTTGCATCTTTCTCTTATCCTTTTCGTATACTTTAAAGCAAGATTCTATATAACCAGATAAGCATAACATAACGAAAAAACTCAAAAAGAAAAAAAAAAATTGAATTGAATTTAGTAATTCTTAATTATCTTAATTAATCATTCTAATTAATAATTATTTCTATAATTATAGTATAGAATTTGAAATTCTCTATTATCTATAGTCTAAATGTATAATAGCTACAACGAATTCTCTCATTCATTTATCTTTTTCTATTTATAATTCAAAATATATATTTTGAATTAAACTTTTTTAGTCTAAAAAAGTTTAATTAGAAAAAGTTTCATTTTTTAAATTTATTAGTTCATTTAGACTATTTAATTTAGACTTAGAATATCTATATCTTCTTTTAATGTATGATTTATCTTAACAATGGTAATTAATATCTTTTTTTATCTTACAATGGATATTATAATATATCAGATAACTATCTAAAAGATAAAAAACTAAGATAGTGAATAGATGAGATCCTAATAGTTTGCTGAATTCCTATGTATGCAAAATTTCTAGTATTTGAGCCCGCTTAGCTCAGAGGTTAGAG